CCCGTATGAAACTTAATAGTATACCACTTCTACGAATAGCTCTTAATGCCGCATCTCTTCCGAGACCCGGGCCTTTTATCATAACTTCTGCTCGTTGCATACCTTGATCCACTACTGTCCGAATAGCATTTCCTGCTGCGGTTTGAGCGGCAAATGGTGTACCCCTTCTTGTACCCTTGAATCCACAAGCCCCGGCAGAGGACCAAGAAATTACTCGACCCCGTACATCTGTAACAGTCACAATGGTATTGTTGAAACTTGCTTGAACATGAATAACTCCCTTGGGGATTCTACGTGTATTCTTACGTGAACCAATACGTCTATTTCTACGCGAACCAATTTTTGGTATAGGTTTTGCCATATTTTATCATCTCATAAATATAAGTCAGAGATATATGGATATATCCATTTCATGTCAAAACAGATCCTTATTCTTTTTTTTTTTTTATTTATTTGTACATCTGTACATCGGGTCTTTTAGATTTCGAGAGTCTTTTTGTTTTAGAAAGATTATCCTTGTCTTTGTTTATGTCTCGGGTTAGAACAAATTACTATAATTCGTCCCCGCCTACGTATCAATCGACATTTTTCACAAATTTTACGAACGGAGGCCCTTATTTTCATATTTGTCATTCCTTTTTTTAATTCCGAATCTACTTATTGGAAGAAAATAAGTTTCTTGAAATTTTTAATTTCGAATTGTATCCTCACGAAAGAATGTTGAAATTGAAAAAACCGCCTAATCATTCAAGTCTTTGCTTTGGAGTCTCTAAATTATACGCCCTTTGGTTGAATCATAAGGACTTACCTCAATTTTTAGTCTATTTCCTGGTAGTATACGTATAAAACTACATGAAATCCTTTACGAAACAAAAACCAGAATAATTTTTTTGTTATCTAAACGAATCCGGAAGATACATACCATCGGTAAGTTGTTCAGTAATTAAACCCTGATGAATCCATTTTTGTTGTTTCATTCCAGGTAAAACCGCTTTGAAGTATCAACTAATGTAAGAGGGATAATATTATAAACTTGTCCTTTCTCTTTTTTCACAAATATGAACCGTGTCGGCTATTAGAAAGATTACCATATATAACACAAAACTTCTCCGCCGATTCCTTCTAGTCGAGCCTTTCGGTCTGTCATTATACCTCGAGAAGTAGAAAGAATTACAACCCCCATTCCGCCTAAAATTCTAGGAATTCGTTGATAGTTAGAATATATTCGTAGACCGGGTCGACTGATCCGTTTTAAATTTAAAACAGTTCTATATGGTCCTTTCCTATTTCTTCTATGGCGTAGGGTTAAAACCAAAAAATATTTATTGCTTTCTTGATGTTTTCTCACGTTTTCAATAAAACCTTCTTGTAAAAGGATTTTAACAATATTTTCAGTGATGTTAGTAGATGGTATTCGAACTGTTCTTTTTTTATTCATGTCAGCATTTCGTATAGAGGTTATTATGTCAGCAATAGTGTCTTTACTCATGATAAACTAAGATTTTTGTTTCCCCCGAATTTTGATATAATCAACATGCTCTTTTTCTTTTTTTCTGAATTTTTTAATATTTATGAATTCTTTTTTTTTTATTTATGAATTTATTTATGAATTATTAAAGATATATACGTGATAGATAAACAATTTACTAATTAATTAAATAAATTTAATCAATTTCATTCAAATACTATATTAAGGTCTTCCCCTATAATACTTCAGGTGCTAATGAAACTATTTTAGTGAAATTTAACTGTCTTAATTCCCGGGCGATCGCGCCGAAAATCCGGGTTCCTTTTGGATTTCCTTCTTGATCAATAACAACCGCAGCGTTGTCATCATATCGTATTATCATACCGTTGTCGCGTTTGAGTTCTTTACAAGTACGTACAATGACAGCTCGGACCACTTCTGATCTTTCTAGAGGTGTATTTGGTACTGCTTCCTTGATTACAGCAACAATAATGTCACCAATATGAGCATATCGTCGATTACTAGCTCCTATGATTCGAATACACATCAATTCTCGGGCCCCGCTGTTATCCGCTACATTCAAATGGGTTTGAGGTTGAATCATATCATTTTTTTTATCGGTTTTTTCTTTTTCAAAGGTATAAATAAAAAAAAGAAATATTATTTGTTCAAAACAAAAAAATGCAATTGTTTTTTTTTTTCATCCCAAAAACCCCTTTCGTTTGTTTCTACATTCCTATCCAGAAAGAATGAATTGAGTTCGTATAGGCATTTTAGATGCCGCTATTGAAATAGCCCTTCTAGCTATATTTTCTGCTACTCCGCTCATTTCATAAAGTATTCTACCGGGTTTAACGACAGCTACCCAATATTCGGGAGATCCTTTCCCCGAACCCATACGTGTTTCTGTAGGTCTTACTGTAACAGGTTTGTCTGGAAATATGCGTACCCATATTTTTCCACCGCGGCGTGCATTTCGTGTCATTGCTCGCCTCCCTGCTTCTATTTGTCTAGATGTGATCCAAGCGGGTTCAAGCGCTTGAAGAGCATATCTACCGAAGCAAATACGATTACCTCGATAAGATATTCCTTTCATTCTTCCTCTGTGTTGTTTACGGAATCTGGTTCTTTTGGGGTTATAGTTGATGGTTGTTTAGCAATTCCATCCATCTCTACTACAGAACCGGACACGAGAGTTTCTTCTCATCCAGCTCCTCGCGAATTAAACAATTAAAAATAATTAAACAAAAAAAAAAATACACGGTTAATAATATATGGAATCGTGGGATTCTTTGAAATTTGATCTAATCGATTAGAAATTAGAAATTTTTTGTGTTTTAATATATAATTTAAGACGTATTCTATTTATAGATAATGTCGTTTTGGTAGAACGCTATAATGAATCTTTCTTTTGTTTTTCCTTTTATTTCGAATCGACTAAAATTTAGAAATAAAAAAAAAATTCGCGGGCGAATATTTACTCTTTCAACATTCAGTTGTAAGATTAGTCTATGACATGACCTCTCAGAATAAATGAATAGGTTTCTGGTTCGTTCCGCCATCCTACTCAATGAATCATTAGGATTCGTTTTCAATAGAATCTTATGCATTCACAGGTTCTGTCGTTCCCACCACTTCTCGATTAATGATTAGGTCTGAATTTTACAACGGAGCCTCAAATTAAATTTATTCTTGAGTCAACCTTCTCAGTCTTTATTGGCTCGGGGCTCTTGATTTTTTGTTCTATGCACGGATTTGTCTAATTATGGATCAATCAGTATTGATGCTTTATTACATTCCCTTTATATGAGATGACTCATAGACCTTACATATTGGAATTATATATCATTAATATTCTTTTTCTATCTTTCTCTCACCCTTCCATTTATCTGTATACTTTATATTGCTTTACAACCCATAATCAGATTTTGTTTATGTAAAAAAGATTTCAGTTGCTACAATGATATGACTTATATATCATATCTTGACTGGTTCTTTCTATCCAGATAACACGAAGTGATGAGTTGGTTATTAGTTCTATAGTTATCAGTTTGTACTATGGGTTGTCCATTTTTTTGAATCCCAACCCTAAAAAAACCAACGAGTCACACACTAAGCATAGCAATTATATCAAATGATTAATCGAATTTTTATTCAACCTTATAGAATTGTTCTTTTTTTTTTTTTATTATTTACCAGAAAAAGAATGAAAGAGTTTGCCATTTTTTGTTTTATCACCAGATAGAACTAAATATAAGTCAAGTAAGTTCTTATTATTCCTCGTCTACAAATATCCAAATTTTGATGCCTAATACCCCATAGATAGTTCGAACTGCATAGGAACAATAATCAATTTTAGCTCGAATGGTTTGTAGAGGAACTCTACCTTCTCGGATCCATTCAACACGTGCAATTTCTTTTCCGTCGATACGCCCTGCAATTTGTACTTGAATCCCTTTTGTACCTGCCTGTTCAGTTAATTCAATAGCTTTTTTCATTGCTTTGCGAAATGAAACTCTATTCTTTAATTGTCCGGCTATAAATTCTGCAAGAATATTGGGGTGCCCGTAAGGATTTGCAATTCTTGTAATAGCAATGTTGAGTTTTCGGTTTACACAATTGAGTTCTTTTTGTACATGCGTCTGTAATTCTTCGATTCTTCGAGTCCTGTCTTCTATTAATAACTTGGGGAATCCCATATAGATTATGACCTGAATCAAATCGATTCTTTTTTGAATCTCTATACGTGCAATTCCCTCTACATTAGAGGATATTTTCATATTATTTTGCACATAATTTTTGATACAATCTCGTATTTTTTGATCTTCTTGTAGATCCTTTGAATAATTTTTTGGTTGTGCAAACCAAAGAGAATGATGACCTTGGGTTGCACCAAGTCTGAAACCAAGTGGATTTATTTTTTGTCCCATAATCCCCCACTACTATATATATCGTGAAACATGACATCTGTTTGTATTTTTTTTTTATTCATTCGATTTTTTTTAAGCATAACATAATATAGCGTATTTGTATTTTTTATAATATAAAATATTCTTCCTTTAAGTATTCCTCAGCTCTAATTTATAGAATTTCCTTTTATCTATTTCTTCCTCTTCATCTAAAGATATATCTTTCAATACAATAGTTATATGACAAGTGGATCTTTTTATAGGATAACCCCGTCCTCGAGCCCGGGGCTTTAATTTTTTCACAGTTGTGCCCTCGTTGACTTCGGCTTTACTAATGATTAAACTTGTTTTGTTCAAACCCTTATTGTGATTAGCATTTGCTGCTGCAGAATAAACCAATTTTAAAATGGCATAACATGCTCGATAAGGCATAAGTTCTAGTATCATAAGTGTTTCTTCATAGGACCGCCCACGAATTTGATCAATTACTCTTCTCGCTTTGTGAGCAGACATACATATATGTTGACCTAAAGTGTATACTTCTGTATATTTCTTCACCTTTCTCTTCTGTATCATAAGATTCACCTCTCATTAATGAACGATAAGCATCTATATTTTATTAT